AATGAAATGCCTGATAAAAGGACTACTTTGATAGAGTAGATCATGTAGGCCGTCCTACTTTCATTATGGAAAGATAAGCTAAACTTAAGCTCACAGGTTCATACCCTGTTTATGGAGAATACTCCTCTTTCTAATTACATTTAATAGAATTAAACTATTTCTTAGAGTATCAAAAACTCTTGTGCTTCGTACACTATAATGTAAAGGGAGATAAGCTAAGTTAAAGCTCACAGGTTCATACCCTGTTTATGGTTTCGGCCTCTTTCTAATGTTAAACCATCCGACACGATTATTATTTTATATCACACTAATAACTGGTACCCTTATTTCTGTTTCTTCCACTTCTTGAATAGGTGCTTGATTGGGATTAGAAATTAATTTACTTTCTTTCATTCCTTTAATGTCAAATATAAATAACCAATTTGCTACAGAAGCTGCTTTAAAATATTTTCTCACACAAGCTTTGGCTTCAGCCATTCTTCTGTTTAGTGTTATTACTTTAAGTTTAAACACCCACCTTACATTTTCGGGGTTCCACGATAATATCCCCTTAAGAACAGCTATTTGTTCAACACTCCTCTTAAAAATAGGAGCAGCCCCCTTCCATTTTTGATTCCCGGGAGTAATAGAAGGTCTCGATTGATTTAACGGACTGATTTTAATAACGTGGCAAAAAATTGCCCCAATAATATTAATCTCGTATGTCTGAACTCCCAACCAGTTTAGTTTTTGCATTATTCTCATTTGTATTATCACAGGCTCTGTTGGGGGGTTTAATCAAACCTCTTTACGAAAGATTATAGCATACTCATCGATTAATCACTTAGGTTGGATACTGGCAGCAGTACTACTCGGGGAATCCTGTTGATTAACTTATTTTGGGTTTTATGTTTTCTTAAGTACTTCAGTCGTTCTATTATTTCATGCTTACCAACTTTCTCATATCAACCATTTTTTCGGTCTCCCCATCGACAACCCCGTACTCAAACTTGCCTTATTTTGCAATTTGCTTTCCTTGGGAGGGCTACCCCCTTTCCTAGGGTTTTTGCCTAAATGAATTATTATTCAAAGATTAGTAGCTCACCACTATACAGCCCTAGTTACTCTAATAGTTATTTTTACTTTAGGAGCTTTATATTTTTATCTCCGTATAGGATATTCCGCTTTCATACTTACCCACGCACACCCTAAATGACTACCCCTGACCCCCTTTTCGCCCGTCCTCCAAGCAGTGACCTTATTTCTTTTAAGTTTATCGTTAGTTGGATTAGCCATTGGGCCCTTACTTATCCCCATCTTATAAGGCTTTAGGTTAACAAAACCTGTAGCCTTCAAAGCTATCAATAAAAGTTCTACTCTTTTAAGCCTTAGTAAAATTTACATCTCTAGAATTGCAGCCTAGCATCTTAATTAGACTATAAGACCTTTGGTAGAAGAGGGTTCAGCCCTCCTAAATAGATTTACAGTCTATCACCTAAACTCAGCCATTCTACCGCGACAATGATTTTTTTCAACAAACCATAAGGATATTGGAACTCTATATTTCATCTTTGGTGCGTGATCCGGAATAGTAGGAACATCCCTAAGTCTATTAATTCGAGCTGAACTAGGACAACCCGGTTCGTTGATTGGCGATGACCAAATTTATAATGTAATCGTTACTGCCCATGCCTTTATTATAATTTTCTTTATAGTAATGCCTATCATAATTGGGGGATTTGGTAATTGACTAGTCCCTTTAATGTTAGGGGCCCCTGATATAGCTTTCCCCCGAATAAATAACATAAGTTTTTGACTCCTACCCCCAGCCCTTACTCTCCTTCTCGCTAGAAGCATAGTAGAAAGCGGAGCTGGGACAGGATGGACCGTTTACCCTCCGCTTTCAGCGGGGATTGCTCACGCCGGTGCCTCTGTCGACCTCGCCATTTTTTCTTTACACTTGGCAGGGATTTCTTCAATTTTAGGAGCCGTAAATTTTATTACCACAACAATTAATATACGATCAACTGGTATAACTATAGACCGTATTCCTCTATTTGTTTGATCTGTTTTAATTACTGCTGTTCTTCTTCTTTTATCCTTACCCGTTTTAGCTGGTGCCATCACTATACTTCTCACAGACCGAAACCTAAATACATCTTTCTTCGACCCCGCTGGAGGGGGAGACCCAATTCTTTACCAGCATTTATTTTGATTCTTTGGCCATCCAGAAGTGTATATTTTAATTCTCCCCGGGTTCGGTATAATCTCTCATATTATTAGTCAGGAAAGAGGAAAGAAGGAAGCCTTCGGTACCCTCGGAATAATTTACGCAATACTTGCCATTGGTTTATTAGGATTTGTTGTCTGAGCCCATCACATATTCACAGTTGGAATAGACGTAGACACACGTGCATATTTTACAGCAGCCACAATAATCATTGCTGTCCCTACTGGAATTAAAATTTTCAGTTGATTAGCTACCCTTCATGGTACTCAACTCACTTATAGTCCTTCTTTATTATGAGCTTTAGGTTTCGTTTTCTTATTTACCATTGGTGGGTTAACCGGAGTTGTTCTCGCTAATTCATCTCTTGATATTGTGCTACACGATACCTATTATGTTGTTGCTCACTTCCACTATGTTTTATCTATGGGAGCTGTTTTCGCTATTATAGGGGGAGTGGTCCACTGATTTCCTTTGTTTACTGGGCTCTCACTCCACCCTCAATGATTAAAGATTCATTTTGCCGTTATATTTATTGGGGTAAATTTAACTTTCTTCCCTCAACACTTTCTAGGATTAGCAGGAATGCCCCGACGTTACTCAGATTACCCAGACGCCTATGCCGCCTGAAATGTTGTTTCTTCTGTTGGTTCAACTATTTCTTTTGTTGGGGTGTTAATACTCATATTTATCATTTGAGAAAGCATTATTAGTTACCGACAAGTAACATTCCCCCTCCAAATAAATTCTTCTATTGAATGATTCCATAGTCTTCCTCCTGCTGAACACAGCTACGCCGAATTACCAACTCTTTTAAACTTCTAATATGGCAGATAAGTGCAATGGATTTAAGCTCCATACATAGAGGTTAATCCTCTTATTAGAAACTAATGTCAACATGAGCCAATTTAGGATTTCAAGATAGTACATCTCCTTTAATAGAACAATTAACCTTTTTCCATGATCACACTCTTCTAATTCTCGTTATAATTACTGTACTCGTTGGGTATTTAATACTTAGTTTATGTTTCAATACTTACACCCACCGATACCTTTTAGAAGGACAGACCATTGAAGTAATTTGAACAATTCTCCCAGCAATTACGTTAATTTTTATTGCTCTTCCTTCCCTTCGGTTACTTTACTTATTAGACGAAGTGAGTGACCCTTCCATTACCTTAAAAACAATTGGTCACCAATGATATTGAAGCTATGAATACTCAGATTTTTTAAATGTAGAATTCGATGCTTACATGATTCCTACACATGAACTACCCGAAGGAAACTTTCGTTTGTTAGAAGTTGATAATCACACTGTTCTTCCCATAAATACTCAAATCCGAGTTCTAATCACTGCCGCCGATGTTCTTCATTCTTGAGCTGTACCTTCTCTTGGGGTAAAGGTTGACGGTACCCCCGGCCGTCTGAACCAAACTAGCTTTTTAATAAACCGACCTGGGTTATTCTACGGACAATGTTCTGAAATTTGTGGGGCAAATCATAGCTTCATACCTATTGTTATTGAAAGTGTTCCTACTAATACTTTTATTTCTTGAGTATCTTCAATAAATGAAGCTTCACTAGATGTCTGAAAGCAAGTAGTGGTCTCTTAAACCACCCATAGTAATATCGCAATTACTTCTAGTGAAAGAGTTAGTTAAACTAACATTAGTATGTCACGCTAAAATTGTTGGTACAGTCCAGCACTCTTTGATGCCTCAAATAGCTCCTTTAAGATGATTATTACTTTTTATTGTTTTTTCTGTAACCCTTGTTCTTTTTAGTATTATAAATTACTTTATAGTCGTACCTGCAGCCCCTCAAGGGTCTTCTTCTCAATTCCAAACTCAAGCTTTTAATTGAAAGTGATAACTAATTTATTTTCTGTTTTTGATCCCTCTAGTAGTATTATAAATTTATCTCTTAATTGATTAAGTACTTTCCTTGGTATCCTTTTGCTTCCAACTGCTTATTGACTGATACCCTCACGATATTCACTCATTTGAAACAAAGTCACCTCAACTTTACACCAGGAATTCAACACTTTGTTGGGGCCCACAGGTCATCCCGGTAGTACATTCTTATTTATTTCCCTATTTTCAATAATTGTGTTTAATAATTTTTTAGGATTATTCCCTTATATTTTCACAAGCTCAAGTCACCTAACTTTTACCTTAGCGTTAGCCCTACCTTTGTGAATAAGTTTCATACTTTATGGTTGAATCAACCACACCCAACATATATTCGCTCACTTAGTGCCCCAAGGAACACCCCCGGTACTGATACCCTTTATGGTCTGCATTGAAACTATTAGTAATATTATTCGACCAGGTACTCTCGCCGTCCGACTCGCCGCAAATATAATTGCTGGACACCTTTTAATAACACTACTTGATAATACAGGGCCTAGTCTTTCCTTAACAATCCTAAGCTTCCTAATTATTGGCCAAATTGCTCTCCTTGTACTCGAATCGGCTGTTGCAATTATTCAATCCTACGTTTTCGCCGTCTTAAGTACTCTTTATTCTAGTGAAGTAAACTAATGTCAACACATAGTAACCACCCTTATCATCTTGTAGACCAAAGTCCATGGCCTCTTACAGGGGCCATTGGTGCCATAGTAACCCTTAGTGGGCTCATCCAATGATTCCACCAATACAACACAACTTTACTTATAATTGGGTTTACCCTGACAACTCTCACCATAATTCAATGATGACGAGATATTACCCGTGAAGGTACCTACCAAGGCCTCCACACCTATATTGTTACCCTAGGGCTCCGGTGAGGTATAATTTTATTCATTGTTTCGGAAATCTTCTTTTTCGTTTCTTTCTTTTGGGCCTATTTCCATAGTAGTTTATCTCCAACAGTCGAATTAGGAGCAATTTGGCCCCCCGCAGGTATTTCTCCCTTTAACCCTCTCCAAATTCCTCTGTTAAATACCGCCATTCTACTCGCTTCTGGAGTAACTGTTACATGGGCCCATCATGGTATTATAGAAGGTAACCACTCCCAAGGACTCCAAGGTCTCTTCTTTACCGTTCTTTTAGGAATTTACTTCTCAATCCTCCAAGCTTACGAATATGTGGAAGCTCCTTTTACTATTGCCGACGCTGTCTACGGTTCAACCTTTTATATGGCCACAGGGTTCCACGGTTTGCACGTTTTTATTGGAACCACTTTCCTTTTGGTTTGTTTGCTGCGTCATTATTTCGAGCATTTTTCGTCTGCCCATCACTTCGGATTTGAAGCAGCCGCTTGGTACTGACACTTCGTTGATGTTGTTTGGTTGTTTCTTTATGTTTCTATCTACTGGTGAGGTAGTTAATTATCTATTTAGTATAAAGTATATTTGACTTCCAATCAAAAGGTTTGGATAATTCCAAAATAGATAATTTTATTAATTTCTTCTCTAGGTGTAATCCTTATTATTATCACAACCGTTGTTATAATACTCGCCGCCTTGTTATCTAAAAAATCAATTGTAGACCGTGAAAAAAGTTCACCCTTCGAGTGTGGGTTTGACCCTAAAAGTTCATCTCGACTACCATTTTCTCTGCGGTTCTTTCTAATTGCTGTCATCTTTTTAATCTTTGATGTCGAAATCGTACTTTTATTGCCTCTTATTGTGCTCCTCCCATACTCAAGCCCCTCCGTTTGGTTATCAGTTGGGATTTTTTTTCTCCTTGTCCTTATTTTAGGCCTATACCATGAATGAAACCAAGGAGCCCTCGATTGAGCCCACTAGGATTGTAGTTAATAATAATATTTGGTTTGCATCCAAAAGGTGTTGGTCTCCAACCAATCTTATTTCTTTCTTCTTTAAAATTTAAAAAAAGAAGAAAGAAATCCCTGAGTAGGAAGCGATATTTTGCACCCAGTTTCGACCTGGTCCTAGATGGTTTTCATCCCTGCTTTTAATTGAAGCCAAAGAGAGGCTTATCACTGTTAATGATAGAATTGGGTTTATCCCCCACTTAAGAAGTGTGGTGATCACGAAAGAGCTGCTAACTCTTTCTCTAGCGGTTAAAATCCGTTAACACTTCTAAATTCATGTAGTTTACCTAAAACATTACATTTTCACTGTAAAAAGAAGCCTCGGCTTTATGAATGTTCAAAGATCCTAAAATCTCCCTAACATCTTCAGTGTTATGCTCTGTATAAGCTATTTGAACAAACCCAGGATAACCCAACCAAAATAATTACTCAAAAAATAAAAATTGTTAAATACACCTTTAAATTGTTATCTTGTAGCCATTGATTTAAAACAGACGAGTTTTGTAACGCAGAATATAAGCCTTGGCCCCCAAACGCCTCACTTCACCCTTGATCCATACTTTTAACCAACTTATTTCCTATAGACAAAGGGACCCCTCTCACTCCATACGTAGACAAGAAAGGTATAAATCATATAGACCCTATAAAAACCACGGGTCCATAACTTTGTAGTCTTTTTATCTCTTCTCCAACCTTGAACTTTGCTAACTCGTATCCTAACCATCCCCCACTTAAACTAACGGTTAAAGCCAATGTTTTCAAACCCATGGGTAAGCAGACTATAGCTGGAGTTGGAAATAGAATTCAGCTTATTATACTACCCCCTACTACAGATAATAACAACAATCCTGTTATCCCCCGCAATATAATATGCCCCTCGTCATTTATTGGGTGACACACTCCTGGGTAAAAATCACTAGTTATACTATAATAAACTAAACGTAATGAATAACATATAGTAAGACCGGTTGAAAAGAAAAATAAGAAAAATGAAAAACTATTTAAATAACTTAGTGTCGCCATTTCTAAAATCAAATCCTTCGAATAAAACCCTGCTAAAAAAGGTATCCCACATAATGCCAAATTTGCAACATTTAAACAAGCTGAAGTGTACGGTATTTGTCTCACTAATCTCCCCATGTTTCGGATATCTTGAGAGTCCTTCATATTATGAATCACCGCCCCTGCACATATAAATAATAAAGCCTTAAACAAAGCATGCGTCAACAAATGAAAATAAGCTAACTTGTAAAAGCCTAAAGACAAAATACTTATTATCAACCCCAACTGTCTTAAGGTCGACAAAGCAATAATTTTTTTCAAATCAAACTCGAAGTTTGCTCCTAAGCCTGCTATAAACATTGTCAACCCGGAAATTAATAACAGAAAAGATGTCACTGGAGTCCCCTCAATTAAAGGACTAAATCGAATTAATAAATAAACCCCCGCTGTCACTAAAGTGGAAGAGTGAACCAAAGCTGACACAGGGGTGGGGGCAGCCATGGCTGCCGGTAGCCACGCTGAAAAAGGAATTTGCGCACTTTTTGTTATGGCTGCCAAAACCACTAACGCTCCAACCAATCTTATTTCTCAAGTACTTTTTATCGCTTCCAAATAGTAAATATAGTTAAAGCTCCCAAAATTTAATATTCAAGCAATTGCCAACAACAAAGCAACATCTCCAATTCGGTTAGACAGAGCAGTTAGTATCCCCGCATTGTACGATTTAACATTTTGGTAATAAATGACCAAACAATAAGAAACTAAACCTAACCCATCCCAACCTAGTAAAATTCTAATCAAATTTGGGCTAATGATTAGTAATATTATAGATAGAACAAACATTAAAACTAATAAAATAAACCGGTTAATGTTATAATCTCCTCTCATATATTCTTCACTGTAATAAATTACTAACGAAGAAATTAGTAAAACAAAACTTATAAAAATCAAAGATATTCAATCAAATAAAAAGGTTATAACAATGCTGGTTGACTGTAAACTCACAACTTCTCATTCAATGAAAAACGTTACTTCCTTTAATAAACTCAACACCCCCATCGTAAACAAACTCACTCTCGTTCTTAACAAAAAGACAAAACTAATAAAACAAATAGATAAATTTCATAACACTACCCGAAGTAACGAGTTACATCCTTGACACCACAAATCAATATTTTAATTAAACTATTCAGGTAAATTCACAATAATCTTGGCTCTCTCTTTAAAATAAGTAAATTTAAAGGAACCCAATGTAGAAATAATAATAAATATTCTCGGCTATAGCCCCCAACAGTCGCGTAGAGCCCTGAATAAAGTCTCCCATGTTGGCTATATCTAAATAAATACAAAGTATAGGCGGCTCTAAAAAAAGAAAGAAGGGCTAGCCCGATTATTCTTACCCAAGACCATGCCACTAGACTATTTAGTAAACTAATTTCTCCCAACAAATTCAAGGTTGGGGGAGCAGCCATGTTAGCTGATCTTAATAAAAACCATCACAACGCCATGCTGGGTATAAAATTTAGAAGCCCCTTATTAATTACTAATCTGCGGCTTCCTAAACGTTCATAAGAAATATTTGTCAAACAAAATAAACCTGATGAACATAACCCATGTGCAATTATTAAAGTAAACGCTCCGCACACTCCTCAATAATTCAAAGTTATAAGTCCTCCTAACACTAGCCCTATGTGCGCAACTGAAGAATACGCAACTAATGCCTTTAAATCAGTTTGGCGTAAACAAACAAATCTGACTAAGCAGCCCCCAACAAGACTCACCCCAATTCATACAAAATTAAACTTTACCCCTGAACTCGTTAACAGATTAAATACCCGGAGTAACCCATACCCTCCTAGCTTCAACAAGACCCCGGCTAAAATTATAGACCCTCTTACAGGGGCTTCTACATGTGCCTTAGGTAGTCATAAATGTACTAAAAATATTGGTATTTTCACCAAAAAAGCAAAAATGAGTGCTAAATAAAGCAAACTTCTACTATCTAAGACCACATCCTTTATTATAAAAGGGATAAACAAACTACCTCTACCTTGGTAGATATAAAAAATAGCGACAAGTAGTGGCAAAGAAGCCAACAAAGTATAAAACAACAAGTACATCCCCGCTTGAACCCGTTCAGGTTGGTACCCTCAACCCAAAATTAAAAACAAAGTTGGAATAAGAGACCCTTCAAAAAAAAGATAAAACAAAAACAAGTTTTGGGTTCTGAATGTACAATACAACATAAGTATTAAAAATAAAATTATAAACAAGAATAACCCTTGGTAGTATTCATACTTTAGTACTGATTGACTCGCCATAATTATCAAACCACAAATTCAAAAACTTAACAAAATTAAACCAAATGAAATCACATCACACCCTATAAAATAACTAACTTGATAAAAAATATAAGGGACTCCTCCTAAAAGTATAAACATAAATGTCAATAAATAAAAACTCACATGTACCAAATGTCATCTTTGTGAAATAAAAACTAACGGGATCACTCCAATCAAACCTAATATTACTTTTAACATTGCAAAATTCTAAATGATTGGAAATAATCATTCCCGTGAGTACGAATTATAGAAACTAAAATCGACAAACCTAAAGCTCCTTCACATACAGCAAACGTTAAAAACACTATTGTAAAATACATCTCACACCCTAGGCTAGTTAAATAAATAAATAACAGCCCGTATAAACTCAAAACAATAAATTCTAATCTCAATAATGTTGCTAATAAATGCTTACGGTTTGAAATAAAACCCCCTACCCCAATAAATACTAATAAAATCAAACTCACTGGTCATAATAATTTTAACATTTGTTTTAATAGTTTAACTAAAACGTTGGTCTTGTAAACCAATAATGAGAATTTTCTCTTAAAACTTCAGAGGTAAAGCTTCTGCCCTATCTTTAGTCCCCAAAACTAATATTTTTATAAACTACCCTCTGTTTTGACACAATTAATTTTACTCAGCCTCAGACTAACCATTGGTTTTACTTTTATCACAATAAGACACCCTTTAGCCATAGGGTTAATTCTTCTTTGCCAAACTTTACTCATCTCCTTAGTCACCGGGTTATTGGCTCCTTCTTTTTGGTTTTCTTATATTCTGTTTTTAGTATTTTTAGGTGGGATACTTGTTTTGTTCATTTATGTAACCAGTTTAGCTTCCAACGAAATATTTTCTATTTCTGCCCAAACTATAATTTTAGGTTTCTTATTTGTTTTCTTTGTCTTGTGTGTTTCTTACTTTAATGACCCCTCTCTCTGAACCCTTTCCAATTTCTCTGACCAAGCACAATTAGTAGACTGAACATCACCTCAACCCACTTTAAATCTTCTTATCAAATTATATAATCACCCTACTCATTTACTTACACTACTATTAGTGTTATACCTTTTCTTAACCTTAGTCGCTGTTGTTACGGTAACCCAAATTTTTGAGGGGCCCTTACGATCTAAGAATTAATGTTTAAACCTCTTCGATTACACCACCCCCTTTTTAAAATTGCTAATAACGCTCTTGTAGACCTCCCCGCCCCTTCCAATATTTCTGCTTGGTGAAATTTTGGGTCCTTGTTAGGATTGTGTTTAGTAATCCAAATCGCTACCGGCTTATTTTTAGCTATACATTATACGGCTCATATTGATCTCGCTTTTTCTTGTGTTGCTCACATTTGTCGAGATGTAAATTACGGGTGATTTCTCCGAACCCTTCATACTAATGGAGCCTCTTTCTTTTTTATTTGTTTATACCTCCATGTTGGACGAGGTATATATTATGGATCTTACCAATTCATGCACACTTGAATAGTAGGAGTACTCCTACTATTCTTGGTAATAGGAACTGCGTTTATGGGTTATGTTCTCCCTTGGGGACAAATGTCCTTCTGAGGTGCCACGGTTATTACAAATCTACTTTCCGCTATTCCCTATTTGGGTATGGATTTAGTCCAGTGAGTGTGAGGAGGATTTGCCGTTGATAACGCGACCCTTACTCGGTTCTTTACCTTTCACTTTTTGCTACCTTTTATCGTAGCAGCAGCTACTATAATTCATCTTTTATTTCTGCATCAAACCGGATCAAATAACCCTTTGGGAGTAAACAGCGATGTAGACAAAATTCCTTTCCACCCTTACTTCACTTTTAAGGACATCTTCGGGTTTGTTGTTTTATTAATAACACTTACTCTCCTTACTCTATTAAACCCTTACCTTTTGGGAGACCCTGATAATTTTATTCCGGCAAATCCTTTAGTAACTCCTGTTCACATTCAGCCTGAATGGTACTTCTTGTTTGCTTATGCAATCTTACGGTCAATCCCCAACAAGCTTGGAGGAGTAATTGCCCTAGTGTTATCCATTGCAATTTTATTTATCTTGCCTTTCATTAATAAGAGTAATTTCCGAGGGTTAGAATTTTACCCCATCAATCAGGTTATATTTTGATCATTACTTTCCATTGTAATTTTATTAACATGAATTGGAGCTCGACCTGTAGAAGACCCCTACATTCTTTTAGGACAAATTTTAACTGTAGTCTATTTCCTTTACTACCTACTCAACCCCTTAGTATTTAAGCTTTGGGATTCTCTTTTAGACTAGCTAATTTTTATGTGGATAATTTATGTTTTGAAAGCATACAGAAGAGGTTCGACTCCTCTATTGGCTTTACTTAAAAAGTTCAATTAAACACCTACCCCTATTGAAAGAATCTTTAGCCCACTGAAGAAAATTAAATAGTTCAATGATAATGGTAAAAAGCTCTTTCAAGCTAAGAATATAAGTTTATCATACCGAAACCGAGGCAGAGTCCCCCGCACCCAAATAAATATAAAAGCCAAAAAAACTAACTTTAAATAAAATATCACTCTTAAAACATCACACCCCAAAAACAATACACAAAACAGTATACTTATAAATAAAATACTAGCATACTCAGCCATAAAAATTAATGCAAATCCCCCACTTCTGTACTCAACATTAAACCCTGAAACCAATTCAGACTCCCCTTCCGCAAAATCAAAAGGGGTACGGTTAGTCTCAGCCAAACAAGAAGCAAACCAAGCTAAAGCTAAAGGAAATGACAGGAAAACAAATCAACTATATTCCTGGTAAAGTTTAAAATCTAATAAACTATAACTCCCAATCAAAAAGACAAAAGACAATAAAATTAAAGCTAGTCTTACTTCGTAAGAAATGGTTTGAGCAACAGCCCGTAAGCCTCCTAACAACGCGTAGTTAGAATTCGATGCTCAACCAGCCACTATGACTGTATAAACCCCAAGGCTCGTACAACACAAGAAAAAAAGCAACCCTAAACTAAAATTATGCAACCCTGTTAAATAGGGTATAATTAACCAAACCATTAACGCCAAGAACAAACTAAAAATAGGCGAAATATAATAAGGTAAATAGTTAGACACAGCCGGGTATGTTTGCTCCTTTGTAAACAATTTAATTGCATCCGCAAAAGGTTGGGGGATTCCTCAAAAACCTACCTTATTAGGCCCCTTTCGAATTTGAATATACCCTAATACCTTTCGTTCTAATAACGTTAAAAAGGCAACCCCTACTAATACACAAATTACTAATAATAAACTACTAACTAACCCTAAAATTAAATCCTTATAAAACATTTACTACCTGAAGACCTAATCTCCATTCAAGGATTCTAAATCCATTGCACTTATCTGCCAAAGTAGTTATTGATATTCAACTTTTAGAGAATTTCCCTAATATTTGGTCCTTTCGTACTAAAATATTATCTAAAATTGAGGATAGAAACCAACCTGGCTTACGCCGGTCTGAACTCAGATCATGTAAGGATTCAAAGGTCGAACAGACCTAAACCTTGAACTTCTACACCCAAGAATAACCCTTAGTCCAACATCGAGGTCGCAACCCTTTTTGTCGATTAGAACTCTCAAAAAAGATTACGCTGTTATCCCTAAGGTAACTTAGTCTTTTAATCGTTATTACGGATCAATTATTCATACATCAATGTTCTTTTTATAAAAATAGTTTTTATTATCTTCCTGTCACCCCAACAAAATATTTGACTCATTAAACCTTAAACCTTCTAAAGTGGTTAAACAATTGAAATATAAAGATCTATAGGGTCTTCTCGTCCTCCAATTTTATTTTAGCCTTTTGACTAAAAAGTTAAATTTTAGATAATTTTAAGGAGACAGCTAATACCTCGTCCAACCATTCATTCCAGCCTTTAATTAGAAGACTAATGATTATGCTACCTTTGCACGGTCAATATACCGCGGCCCTTTAATTCTTCAGTGGGCAGGCTAGACCTTCTATTTTAACAAAAGGCGATGTTTTTGATAAACAGGCGAGCATTATATTTGCCGAGTTCCTTCTTAAAACTTCTTTATCTTTTAATATTCTATACTAATCTTAACATTATAACTAATCTACATTCATTACAGATTATTTCTTAATACATACCTTAAACTCTTAAAAATTAAATCCATGGAAAATAAATTATAACATCTTTAAATAGATGGCTGCTTTCAAGCCTACTAATTTTCCTAATTGTTAAGTTTTAATAACACTGCGGAGCTTATCCCCCACAATATAAGGATAATTTTAAACTTGAAGATAAAGTCTTCAGATTCTCAAAATCCCTGAATTAAATTCATTTCTCAAGAAACTAGATACCTTGAGGATCGGTTAATATTTCATTCCTATAAATTTATGGATAATCAGTTTGCTACCTGAACTATTTTAAACTTATAGCACTCCTCATACCGAGATTTTAGAATATTCTATCTTAATTATTAAACCCTGATACAAAAGGTACAACATAAAGTCTACTTTTACTAAAACTAATTTTCAAATATTTCAATTTTCCCTCACGGTACTACATTATCACTCATTTTATTTTTTCTTTACCCATTACTAAAACACATTCCTTAAAATTGGTTTACCTACCCTAATCTCTTTACTTATAATTTTAGTTAATTTTTTCTTTCAAAATATATCGATTTGCACGACTTCGTCCCAGTGTAAATGAGAAGCTTAACTCATCAAGCTCTATTCTGACTTTCTAGAGACACCTTCCGGTACATCTACTATGTTACGACTTATCTCGCCTTAAAAAACGAGAGCGACGGGCGATGTGTGCTTGTTTTAGAGCCGATATCATAAAGATTAAGTTCTCCTTATTACATCCAAATCCACCTTCAATCTTCTTTTACAAGAAAATGTCCATGTAATTAAAATTATTGTAACCCATCTCCCCTTAATCATAAACTGCACCTTGACCTGACATCTTTCCTAATTAGAAACCTTGAGGGTATTCTCTCGAATCACTCTTTTGACGGCGGTATACAAGCTGAAAACTAGACTAAGTTAAATAAACGTGGATTATCGATTACGGGACAGGTTCCTCTGACCGGATTAAAACACCGCCAAATTCTTTGAGTTTCAAGAACATAACTATTACTACTCTGGCTTTATTTTAACTTTTAGAATAGTGGGGTATCTAATCCCAGTTTATTTTCTAAACTTCATAACTTCATTCAACTAACACCTGACTAACTAAAGGTTTAAAATTTCACCTAACAAATCCTCTCTTCTAGTCAATCTTTAAAATTAATTACAAACCAATAAAATTCTCTTACCCCCTTCGTGTAACCGCGGCGGCTGGCACGAGTTTTGCCGGAATTAGCAAAATTACTGGTTCCAAGTTACCTTGACCACCAATATGAAACACTGCGAATAATAAAATATTCCAGAATCTTTAAGACTTCTGTATCTACCTCCTAACTACTTACATGTGAAACAATCTGACAGAGAATCCTTTAGCTAGAATAAAACTTTAATAGTAACATTAAAACTTATGGATCAGTACATTAATATTATAATAATACTACTACTAAAAACAGAAAAAAATCTTGATTTTTGAAATAATTTATCAACAAATTATAAAAATAAATCATTTAATTTAAAAGAACTCTTGGTACAAGGTTTAGTTTAATATTTACCCCTTAATAACTCTACAAGGACAAGGCAGTAAACTAAAATCCAGAAGATGGGATTCAATTCTTTTTTTAAACCTTAAAGAATTGAATCCCTAGTACTATATGTATCATTTAGTATTGTTATATACGTTCTAACTTAAATAAATTCTTTATATCAATATATACATTTTATTATATAATATAACAATATATATTAAAGAATAGTTATAATATTTATATAAGGTTCTTAGATTTTATTTTAGTTTAAATCTAAGAACCTATAAAAGTTATACTATTAATATAAAAAGATATTAAATACTTGTATATTATATATATATATGTTTATTAAAATTAGCCCCCCCCCAACCAAAATCCACATTTAAAAGAGTTGATCCATGTTTCATAAAATTACTAGCAGAATAGTTTGGCAAAAAAATATAAAAAAAAGCTGATCCATGGTTTACGAACTTGATAGTAAACTTTAAAATTTAA